GACCTTTTTTTTTTTCGTCAGTTCTTTATCTTTTAAGGAAGTCCCTTTTCCTTTATTTCATTTAGTAAGATTATCCCTGTCTTTGTTTATGTCTCGGGTTAGAACAAATTACTATAATTCGTCCCCTCCTACGGATTAGTCGACACTTTTCACAAATTTTACGAACGGAAGCCCTTCTTTTCATAGTTGTTATTCCTTAATTCTGTGAATCTACTTATTTTTTTTGTTGGAAGAAAAGAGTTTCTTGATATTTTTGAATCTTGAATTGTATCTTCATGAAAGGAATATTGAAATTGAAAAACCCACTTAATAATTTGAATCCTTGATTATGGAGTCTATAAATTTTATGACCCCTGGTTAACTCATACATAAGAACTTATTTAAATTTTTACCTTTTTTTCTCCCAGAAGTATACCTATACAAAAATATGCCGGATCCTTTCGGAAGCATGACCTAGAATCACACAAATCTTCAGTATCTAAACAAAGCCAAGCCGGACCATGCCGTTCGGAAGTGATTTAGAAAGAAAACTTTTTTTTTATGAATTCATTTTTTTTCTTTCATTCCAAGTAAAGCCTCTTCACTTATTTAGGAGGGGTGGTATTACACAACCCCCCCTTTTTTTTTTCACAAATGGTAAGTTCCAGATATACAATTTTAATATTAGAAGGATTACCATATATAACACAAAATTTCTCCGCCGATTCCTTTTAGTCGAGCTTCTCGGTCTGTCATTATACCTCGAGAAGTCGAAAGGATTACAATTCCTATTCCGCCTAAAATTCGCGGAATTCGTTGAGAGTTAGAATAGATTCGTAGACCGGGTCGACTGATCTTCTTTAAATTTAAAATAGTTTTATAGGATTCTTTTTTATTTCGTCTATGTCTTAGGGTTAAAATCAAAAAATATTGGTTGTTTTTTCGATGTTTCCTTACGTTTTCGATAAAACCCTCTCGTAAAAGTATTTTAACAATGTTTTCGGTGATGTTAGTCGATGCTATCCGAACCGTTCCTTTTCTATTCATGTCAGCATTTCGTATAGAGGTTATTATATCAGCAATAGTGTCTCTACCCATGATAAGTTCAAATTCCTTTTGTTCTCCAATTTTGATATAATCAACATGCTCTTTTTCTTTTATTTATTATTTATATATATATAGACGAATTATATATTAATATATGAATATGAATTAAATTATATTATTAAATTATATTTTATATTATTTAATTTTTTAATTTTAATTATACTATATTATTTAAATAATATTTTTATTATTATTATTATTTATTTATTATTATTATTTATTTATTATTATTATTTATTTATTATTTATTTATTATTATTTAAGGGTATATGCGTGATACACAATCTATTAGTTAATTAATTTGATTTAAATACTATTTTTTTTTAATCCTATACTAACTATCGATATTCAGGTCTCATTTTATAATACCTCAGGAGCTAATGAAACTATTTTAGTAAAACTTAATCTTAATTCACGTGGGATCGCCCCAAAAACTCGAGTTCCTTTTGGATTTCCTTCTTGATCAATAATAACTGCGGCATTGTCATCATATCGTATTATCGTCCCATTGTTACGTTTGAGTTCCTTACAAGTACGTACAATTACAGCTCTGATCACCTCTGATCTTTCTAGAGGAGTATTTGGTATTGCTTCCTTGATCACAGCAACAATAACGTCACCAATACGAGCATATCGGCGATTACTAGCTCCTATTATTCGAATACACATCAATTCTCGAGCCCCGCTGTTGTCTGCTACATTCAAATAGGTTTGAGGTTGAATCATATCATTTTTTTTATCTCTTCTTTTAATTTTAATGCAAAGTAAAAAAAATATTGTTTGTCAAAAAAAGAAAACTGTTAATCTTTTTTTATCCCTAAAATTTCTTTACCTTTTTGATTCTATATTCCTATTCAGAAATAATGAATTGAGTTTTTATAGGCATTTTTGATGCCGCTATTGAAATAGCCTTTCTGGCTATATTTTCGGGTACCCCACTCATTTCATAAAGTATTTTACCTGGTTTAACTACAGCTACCCAATACTCGGGGGATCCTTTCCCTGAACCCATACGTGTTTCTGCAGGTCTTACTGTAACTGGTTTGTCTGGAAATATACGTGCCCAAATTTTTCCACCACGGCGTACATTTCGTGTCATTGCTCGCCGCCCTGCTTCTATTTGTCTAGATGTGATCCAAGCGGGTTCAAGTGCTTGAAGAGCATATCTGCCAAAACAAATACGATTACCACGATAAGAAATTCCTTTTAGTCTTCCTCGATGTTGTTTACGAAATCTGGTTCTTTTTGGGTTATAGTTGATAGTTTTTTTCTAAATTAGAAATTCCATCTCTACTACAGAACTGGACGTGAGAGTTTCTTCTCATCCAGCTCCTCGCGAATAAAAGGACTAAAATAAAAAAGATTGTATTAAGATATAGGATTAATAAGGTGAATCATGGGATTTTTGAGATTTCATTTGATCTATTCTTGTATGTCTTTTTTGGAAATGGAATTCAAGATGAATTCTATTTCTATTTATGAATAAGGTAATATCGTAATGTCGAATGTCGTTTTTTTTTGGAGTTAGAATCTTCTAACAAATCCTTATTTTCTTTTGTCTTTTTGGTTTCTTTATCATGTTTAATCGACTCCACTTTTAATTTGAAAAACAAAAAAATAAACTTTTCGCCGGCGAATATTTATTCTTTCAATATCTATTTCAGTTTGATGGTTGTTCCATGAGTTCTCAGAATCAAAATCAGAATAGATAAAAAAGTTTCTGGTTTATTCCGCCATCCCACCCAATGAATTTTTAAGATTTGTTTTTTTAATAGAATCTTCTATATTCATGGGTTCCATCGTTCCCATTGCTTCTTGATTAATCGTTAGGTCTGAATTCTACAATGGAGCCCTTAATTTAATTCAATTAATATTTCAATTAATTGAATTTGTTTTTGAGTCAATCTTCTCAGTTTTTATTGGCTCAAGGCTGCTCTTAATTTTTTGTTTTTGGAACAGATTTATCTAATTAATCTAATTAATATGAATGAATCTGTATTGATGCTTTATTACATTGGTTTTCTTACACTGACCTGATAGACATTCCAAATTGGAATCATATATCATTGATATTCATTTTTTCCTCTCTTTCTCTCATCTTTCCATTTATCCGCATACTTTTTTTTATTTCCCTTCATAACTTATAATCAGATTTCTTTATTTTTTTTTTTTTTTTTTTTTGTAAAAAAAAATTCAGTTGCTACAATGATATGATCAGTCTATCATATCTTGACTGGTTTTTTGGATTCAGATAATGCGAAGCAATGAGTTAGTTAGGTTATTTATTAATGCTATAGTTATTAGTTCCTCTTATAGGTAAGTTTTTTTTTCGCTTTTTAATCTAATCCTAAACCAACGAGTCACACACTAAGCATAGCAATTATATCAAAGGAGTATTGATGGAAATTTTTATTCAACCTTATGGAATTGCTGATTTTTTTTCTTAAACATAAAAAAGAAGACTGAAATTTTTTTTATTTTTATTATTGATTTATTGATTTATTTTTATTATTGAATAGTTTGAGTTTTTTATCGTTGGATAAAATAAAATATAAAGACAGGTAAAGCTTTTTTATTCTTCGTCTACGAATATCCAAATTTTGATTCCTAAGACCCCATAAATAGTTCGAACTGTATAGGAACAATAATCAATTTTAGCCTCAATAGTTTGTAAAGGAACTCTGCCTTCTCTGATCCATTCAACACGTGCAATTTCTTTTCCGTCAATACGTCCTGCAATTTGTACTTGAATTCCTTTTGTATTTGCTTGCTCAGTTAATTCAATAGCTTTTTTCATTGCTTTTCGAAAAGAAACTCGGTTCCTTAATTGTCCAGCTATAAATTCTGCAAGAATATTAGGATGTCCGTATGGATTGGAAATTCTTGTAATAGCAATGTTGAGTTTTCTATTGACACAATTAAGTTCTTTTTGAACATTCATCTGTAATTCTTCGACTCTTCGGGGCTTATCTTCAATTAATAATTTAGGAAATCCCATATAGATTATGACCTGAATGAGATCTATTTTTTTTTGAATTTCGATACGTGCAATTCCCTCCATACTAGAGGATATTCTTATATTTTTTTGGACATAATTTTTAATACAGTCTCGTAATTTTTTATCTTCTTCTAAACCTTCAGAATACTTTTTTGGTTGTGCAAACCAAAGAGAATGATGACTTTGGGTTGTACCAAGTCTGAAACCAAGTGGATTTATTTTTTGTCCCATGGGCCTCCACTACTATATGTATCATGGCATGTTATATTTATATTTATGTTTTCATTTCTGTATCCAGGTTTTTTTAAATACATTAAATATTCTTGATATTCTTGATACAAGGATATATCTTCCAATACAATAGTTATATGACAAGTGGGTCTTTTTATCGGGTAACTTCTGCCTCGGGCGCGAGGTTTGAATTTTTTCACGGTATTTCCTTCATTCACTTCAGCTTTACTAATCACTAAATTGGTTTCATTGAAACCCTTATTGTGACTAGCATTTGCTGCTGCAGAATAAACCAATTTAAAAATAGGATAACATCCTCGATAAGACATAAGTTCTAATATCATAAGTGCTTCTTCGTAGGAACGTCCACGGATTTGATCAATTACTCTTCGTGCTTTGTGGGCAGACATAGATATATCTTGCCCTAAAGCATATACGCAAGTATATGATTTCTTCTTTCTCTTCTTTATCATAAGATTTACCTCTCACTAAAAAAAATCTATATTCATTTTTTTAATTCATTTAATTAACGACGAGATTTATTATCATTTTTCGCATGCCCCCTGAAATTTATAGTAGGTGCAAATTCTCCCAATTTATGTCCTATCATAAGATCGATTATATAAACGGGTAAGTGGTCCCTTCCATTATGGATAGCGATAGTATGTCCAATCATTGTGGGTAT